AGGAATCCCTCATGGGTAAAAAGAGTAAAGTAAATACGACTTTGATTTGGTTATGATGTATAATATAAGGTAAGAAAAATTCTAATTGGATAAGTTAATCATTTTTTAGTCATTTATTGCATGATAAATTACTACAAGTGATGGAGATACACGATTTAAATAACGAAAGATCCAATATTTAAAAATTGTATCAAGAATGACTGGAAAGGTAGAAACTAGACCAGATAAAATTTGTTCATAATGAGCAAACCCAAAATCTTTGTAAATATAACCAATCATTAGTTCCCAACCGTGAGGCGAATGGAATCCGATACATAAATCAGTTAATAAAAGAATCGAAAAAGCTTTAATTGTATCACTTAAATTATATAGGAATTCTTGAACCCAAGAATTCAGAATAAAAAGCTTCTCCTTACCCCAAAAGGAATAACCACTTAGAATAACGAAAGATATTAGATTTGTCGAGAAGTGCAAGATTGTATGGATATGATACTCATTGTGTATCTTGATGAATTGGATCGTTTCTTTGTGGATTCCTAGACGAAATTGTTGTAAATCGGTTTCTGGGTATTCCTTTATCATTTCATCCAGCTGGAATAGGTCTTCTAATTGTATGAATTTTTCTAGAACACTTTTTTCTTTAATATCATTCAAAAAAGTTTCGCATTGTCTAGTATTCCACCAATTAGTAATCCAAATTTTCAAACTTTTATTACAGCAGAGAGAGATCACCCAGGGCAAAAAGACTATAGATGTAAAATAAAAAAAAGGAATGAATGCTTTCTTTTTTGCCATTTTGAATCTGTGAATTGTTAATGAACCCACTGCATTTGTTGATTCTATTAGATCTAATATTTCAATCGAGCATGAGTTTCTATTCGAATTCGAATAGAATGTATTGAGCCGATGAATCCATTTTCTCTTTTTCTTTTGATTCAATACTTAGTCTTTGCTTTGAATCTAGAAAAAAATGGGATTTCCGGGATGTTATTCCCCCTTTTTTCGATCAATACTAAAAGATAAAAGAACTTTTTCAAATTTTTTAAATAAAAAATATTATTCGAATTTTGAGACGAAGAAACTCCCTTTCTTTTCTATCAAATATATAAAAAAAATGAGCATAAAAGAATGGATTAATGTTCAATTGAAAAAAAAGAAAGAAATTCTTTCGTTTTTTCTTCTTACTGCCAAAGCATTTAGTATGTTAAAATGAATTCATTTCAAAATACTTCAATTGGTACACGCAAGAAGTAAGCCAATTCAGCAGCTTTTTGCTCAATTTCTCGTGTAGTAAAATTCTCATCAGTACGAATTAAAGGAATAGCCCCTTGACCTCGAATTTCCATATAAAGGACACGTCGAGCAGAAACACCCTCTTTAACTTCTATTCTGATGGACTGAATATCTTTCATAAGGAATCGTAAAAAGATGCGACGACTTTTTCCAGGAAATCCCCAACGAAAAATACGCACTATTCCTTCTTTTCGGTCGAAAAGATCATAACCACTACCCACATTCCACAAAATAGTGCACCACAAATAGCAACTAATAAAGAGACCTGCGATCCCATAGAAAGACATCACAATCCCTTGGGGAAAAAAAATGATTTGCTGAGACGCAAATAACGATATAAAATTTCTACCAAGATAACTGGAAGTTCCAACCAATAAGAATCCTAATGAACCTAAAAATAGGATAAAGGCCCAGCAGAAATTACTTGTTTTTCGAGACCCCGTTATAAATTCTATCCATATAGATTCTGATCGCCAACTCATATATATTAGATCCAGTTATACAATTTTTTGGAATTGAGAAAATATGACTTTCCTTTTTTTGTTTTCAAAGTAACTCTCATCAACTATTTTGTTGTGAACCTTTACCTTAGGAGTAATTAATAGAATTGTTTCTATCTAAAATAATCACATCTCCTTCCTTTATATGATCCCCTATAACTATGATACAAATAAATAGACTTGAATTTCGTACATCGACCCGATGATGATACATTTTTCGAAAGAGCACAAAGTTATTTACCCATATAATACGTTTACACATGCATAAGAGGTTTTTTTAGTTATGTTTGTAGGAATCTACGTGTTATACAATATTCTACCAAAAGGGTCTTATCGAATCGAAGTTTTTAAAATAAAAAAAAGAGTTATACGATTAGGTCTCATCCGATCTAAAAAATCTTATTTTTTTGAATATGAAGAAATAAAGAAGCCATTGCAAGTGCCGGAAAGACTAGGCCTACTAAAGGCACAAAAATGGAGGGTAAGTTATTGAAAGTTGTCATAAAAAGGGTACCTCAATTTAATATTTGTACCTGTTATTGTTATATTCTGAATTCTAAAGATATCTTAGAATATCTGGTATTTTGATTATTTCTATTATATATAATATATAATTATACTAAGTATCTTTAAGTAAATATATATCGAATACTAATATTAGAACCTAATAGAAATATATAATATAGAACCTAATAGAAATATATAGAATAGAACCTAATAGAAATAGAATACAAAATAGGTACAAGAAACGCCAAACTAAATCAATGGACTTATTAATCTTTCAAAAAAAAATAGATGTATCATAATCCCCTTGTTAGATTTCTTATTCTTTTTGTTCTTTTTGGCTTCTATTCTACTGCTATTCTAATAGTCATTAAAAATTTTTATTCCATTACAAATTTCTACAAAATTGATTGGAATCTGATCCAACAACAGGGAATTTTCGGGAAATGCAAAAAGATGGAAGGCTCTCTATAGATCTGTATATATCTCTATTTGAAATTTGAATTTGAATTATCTATACATATCTAAGCAAGAGCAGAAAATGAATTTTTCAGGGCTTTCGTTTAATTCTGATAAACTAACTGTTCTATTTGATTTCAGTTTTGTTCAAAGGAAAAAAAGCATGGAGCTGAAATAACTCACTCACAACACCTTTTAAAGGATTACGTGGTACAATTGCATCCAATAAGCCCTTACGCAATAAAGATTCAGCCGCTTGTGAACCTTCAGGCACGGCTTTTTTCAATGTTTGTTCAATTACTCTTTTACCCGCAAATGCAATATAGGCATAGGGTTCGGCAATAATAATATCCCCCAACATACCAAAACTAGCTGTCACCCCACCGGTAGTAGGAGATGTAAGAATTGATATATAGAATAACTTTTTACTTGATTGATAATCACATAAAACCGAAGAAATTTTAGCCATTTGCATTAAACTTAAACTTCCTTCTTGCATTCGTGCTCCTCCGGAAGAACATACTAAAATAAGAGGTAAACATTGATTGGTAGCATACTCGATCAAACGAGTTATTTTTTCGCCTACTACGGATCCCATACTACCCCCCATAAACTGAAAATCCATAACCCCAAGGGCTACCGGAATACCGTTTAGTTGACCTGTACCTGTTTGAACAGCGTCAGTCAATCCTGTCTTTTTTTGAGCAGAGTCAATACGATTTTTATACGGTTCCTCCCTCGAATGAAATTTAATGGGATCCGCAGAGACCATGTCTTCATCCATAGGATTCCAAGTACCCGGATCAATCAAAAGCTCGATTCTCTCTGAACTAGTCATTTTCAAATAATGTCCACATTCTTCACAAACATTCATTTCGACTTTCTTATACATTAATCCATAACAATTGTCGCATTGAATCCACAATTGATTGTAGTTTTTAGTTATATCGAAATCCTTAGAATTCATTAAATTATTACGATTCCTATTAGTTCTTATCTTGTCATTTTTGCTTTGACGAATCTTTCCACTTTCACTACAAATGAAATTATAAATGTAACTTTCATTGGAATTAGTACTATCGCTTAAAAAGTGACTATCAATACAGATGTGAGAACGAAAATAAGAGTCAATACAACTATTAATGTGATTATTACAATTAGATTTAGTATTCTTAACGTAAGGATCATAGTGCAGATCGTTGTCACTTTTAGATCTATTATTCAGATAGCTAGAACTACAATAACTATAAAAAAAAAATTCTAGGTCACTCAAATCATTGTTAATCTCAAATTTTTTCTTTTTTATATCAAAATATATAGAATAACTATTCTTATTACTATCCCTAACAAAAAAGGTGTCATCCGATATGAAATTCCGAATGTCCTTAGAGCTAACTAAAAGATCAACATTATTGTAATAACTAGAACGCTCACCCCAGCCATAAAAGTTTTTATCCATATCATATATAAAATGGTCTTTACTTATAGTAGTCTTTTCAATAGGAGCAAAACTATCCATTGCTTTATTTAGCCCGCTTCTGTATTCCAATTCGCCCTTAGAAAACATAAAATTGAACCACGATTTTTCCATAGAGCTTCTGGCCTCTATTTACATGAAAATACAATAACAATAGATGAATAGTCATTCAATGACAAAATTGAAAAATGCAAAATTTTTTTGAATAGTTCATTTTATATTCAGAGTAAGAAAAGCATATCGATGCAATTGCTAATTGCTAAGATTATTAAGTAAAAGTAAAGTAATTGAAATTGAAATTAACAAATTTCAATTCTAAATGAAAATAAGGATTTTCTTATATTGTGTAAAATTCTCATAAAAAAAAGACATATTTGTTCTTCACTTATGAATATAACGATATTAAGAACTTTTTTTAGTAAAATCTCGTATACTATATACTAATAGAAAAAAATACTAATAGAAAAAAAGGTTTTATTCCAATAGGGAATGAAAAGAAAAGGACAACATGCAGGATGGGTAGAAGAAGCGGGGATGCTTGGTTCAAGCCCTGACACGAAACTTAAAAAACGAATACAAGAATCCTAAGAATCTATATTTCGGATAGGATTTTTTGGGGACACAACACTACAAATACAAAATTGTAGTTGTGTTTAATCTTCTTTTTTTTTAGTTAAGATTTTGTATATATCTAGATAAGTATGTATCTATCAAAAATAGTATATCCAATAGATAAACTCGGCTCAATCTTTTTTTTTTTACTAAAA